TTTTCTATCTATTTTATATATATCAATAAAATTTATATCAATAAAATATAAATCGATTTTTGTCGTTATAAAAGACACTCTTTTATAGTAACAATAATAAATTGAGTATGATATAATTAGTATGATATAAATAGAACAAAAGAGGAAATAGCAAAGAAACAAAAAGGTTATACAAGGCTATATACAAATCATCCACATTTTTTTATTTTCATTAATTGAATTTTATTTGTTGATTAGGGCGAAGTTCCGTAAAAACCCCCGCCCTTTTTGAAATATCATGAACAGTTCCTGTAGGTTGAGCACCTTTTTCAAGGAAATATAGAATAGCAGGAACATTTAAATAGATTTGATTCTTTATCGGGTCATAAAAACCCACTTTACGAAGATCTCTTCCCTCTCGTCGGGATCGAACATCAATTGCAACGATTCGATAAATGGCTCATTGGGATAGATGAACAATACTCCCCCCCCCTAGAAACGTATAAGAAGTTTTATCCTCGTACGGCTCGAGAAAATTCTAAATTATGTCTATGTATAGAATCATAATATCAAATAGATCCATAAAATCATCAAATTCATTATATTATTGATTTTAGTTTAAATACTTTTTCTTAGTCTTCCCCCCCCCCCCAAAAAAAAAATTATTTGTATCCTCATAACTCAAGTTGAATAACTCTCAAATAACTCAAAAGAAACCTTTTAGGTATTAAATTTATTGAGTGGTCTCTAACCCTTTTTGTCTGTCTCCTTTAGAATCTATTTTGATTCTTAAATATGATCTGGTTGTTGAGACAATTGAAAACGGTATTTCCTTGTTCCAGGATCTTTATCTTTGCCTTGAATCATTGGGTTTAGACATTACTTCGGTGATCTTTAAATCGTTTCAAAACGGCAGCAACATACCATTTTTTGTGATTTCTTTCTATCAAAGAATCGTATGAATGGTTGATTCCTACGTAATACACTTTACTTTTGATTTGATCAAAAGAGTTTTACCAATTCCAACAAAATTAACTTTTAAATTTTATCGAATTGGATCCTTTAGATTTATATATCTAAAATATACTTACGAAGTTGTTCCAATTTATTGATCGATACTAACCTTAGATTCTTGCCCTTGAGAAATTAATCAATACGTTCTACTCGAGCTCCATCGTGTACTATTTACATGGCAACACTCTCAAAAATGAGGGTTCCAGTGGAACAGAACAAATGATGTCGAGCCAAGAGCACTTTCGTTCCTATATAATATAAAAAAGTGGTGGATGTAAGAATCCACAGCTGATCATGTCCTTCAAGTCGCACGTTGCTTTCTGCCACATCGTTTTAAACGAAGTTTTACCATAACATTCCTTCAGTTTGGAACCAGTATGTAATTGATTCAATTATGGAATCGTGAATAATCATCGGTTCGGTCGGTACATAATAATCTATACTTTTTTCTTCTAAATAATCTATACTTTTTTCTTCTATATGAAGAATGGATAATGTATGACGAAGTCTCAACAAGAATTCAATCAATTTAACCCCATTGTTTATAATTTTTTTTTAATTATAACTAACATAACATGAATAAATAAACACGAATAAACAAGTTATTTTGAATATCTATCTTCAAGTAACGTGATAGGATAAATTCAACAATTTCACACTTCTTAGAGTACCAAGAACTCATAAGAAATCATTAAAAAGATTTAATTGATTGAATAGTTTCCTACCCTATATCATTATTTGCATAAGGTTTTACAGTAAGTACCATTCGCTTTTTATCATCATTAAGAGAAAGATAAATACATATTGGATTAAACCATCAATGATTAATAAAAAAAAAAGACTGATGTAAGGAAAGATTGAAGATTTAGGTTGTTATTTTTTCATATTTCATATTGTAAAATCAGTAATATTTAACAAATCAAAATTTTGTTTCATATGCGTGTTATTTGAACTCGATTAAATTTGTGAAAAAGATATGATTAATAATAAAAAAAAAAAAAAAGAAATAAGAATCACATTCTATAACAATATTATACTCTTAAACGGAAGACTGGTCGAAAAGACAATCTTTATTTTGATATATTTTATTATGATATAGATTATGATATAGATATATATTTTCTTTTTTATTATAGATTAATAAAATTATAGATTAATAAAATGATCGTGGGTCAGGTATGTTCTGGGACGGAAGGATTCGAACCTCCGAATAGCGGGACCAAAACCCGTTGCCTTACCACTTGGCCACGCCCCATTTCTAGTCGACACTAATAAACACTAATATTGGTACTGGTTGTTCGTCAACTCAAGTCTAAATATCTATTATCTATAAAATAGATTACTAGAATTTTTATACATGTAGACGTAGAATTAAACGGAATTTATTGATCATTACATATAATTCAATTAAGATATTGTATGAAAGTATGGTTTATTCTATTCTCTTTTGATTTGAGAATTGAAGGATTTTTGATTGGGTGAGTTCAAATCAAAGAAAGTTTTTTGGTCTATCTTATTTTCTTTTTATTCATTTTTCTTTTCTATGAATAATAACATATTTATAATAATAAAATAAAAACTCAATTTATTAATAACTCAATCAAAATAAATAAAATACAATTATCCTCAAGAACAAAATGTTTGTTATGCTTAATATATTTAGTTTGATCTGTATCTGTCTTAATTCTGCTCTTTATTCAAGTAGTTTTTTCGTCGCCAAATTGCCCGAGGCCTACGCTTTTTTAAATCCAATCGTAGATGTTATGCCAGTAATACCCCTGTTTTTTTTTCTCTTAGCCTTTGTTTGGCAAGCTGCTGTAAGTTTTCGATGATATCTTTAATTTAATAATGTCTAGACAAATTCATGATTTATTGAAAAAAAAAAAATTCAAAGAAAAGAATTGATAAGATCAGATAAGTCTTACACCCTCAATTCAAATATTGAAATTCTTGTACAACCGCGAAAAATCTGGATCACCCCACTTTATTTCTTGGTGTCAAAATAAAAAATCAAAATAGTAGGGTATGCGGTATAAAAACGGAGAATCTATTCTCTTTTTTACTAAAAAAAATCTTGGAGATTATGTAATGCTTACTCTCAAACTATTTGTTTACACGGTAGTGATATTCTTTGTTTCTCTCTTTATTTTCGGATTCCTGTCTAATGATCCAGGACGTAATCCTGGACGTGAAGAATAAAAGATAAGGTTTTTGTTTTCCTTGCTTGATTTTTAAATGTTCTTAGTAGGATTTTATCTATTACACATTTTTAACTATAAAAAAAAAAAAGAGCTCGCGAAAAATTCGAAAGAAAATACCAAGTCATCAACAAAAACGGAAAGAGAGGGATTCGAACCCTCGGTACGAAAAACTCGTACAACGGATTAGCAATCCGACGCTTTAGTCCACTCAGCCATCTCTCCTCCCAATTGAAAAAGGATAATACTATGTTACATTATAAAAAATAAGGATTGAAAGAGCCCTTCATAATATAGAATATTTTTTTTCATCCGAGAGTGCTTTTTAGTTCCACGGCCCGGCTAAGTACTGACCAGGCCGGGCCCGCCATTTATTGTTCCAACGAATCATAAATCATTTTTTTTTATTTGAAAACTAAAATACTTGCTTGTTATTACGATTGGAAAAATAAAAACTCTTTTTATTTCTATGATATAGAATCAAATGATATCGAATCAAAGTGTCGTTTCTTATCTTAATTTTTTATATTTAATATTTATTCTTTATTCCTTTTATTTTAGTTAAAGTAAATAAATAACAAAAAGGGAGCTGTGGATTCTTGCACAATACATTTTCATGTATGTTATGGCTTAAGTAGTTTTGTCGAGACGTCTAGGTCAAAAACCTCCGGCAAAAAAACACTTGTTATTTAGTTTTAGTTATTGAAATTTAATGAATTCTCTTTTCCGAATCTCATTGGGTTCTCTGATACAACACGTAAACGCTCTAATTTTCATGATTATTTTATGATCCTATCCTTTCTTTTTACTCTTTTAACTTTTTATTACGACCCATTTTCTTGTTCGACAAAAGGTTCATTTATATACAATAATCGGATTGTAGCGGGTATAGTTTAGTGGTAAAAGTGTGATTCGTTCTATAACCCTTTATATAGTTAAGGGGTCTTTCGGTTTGATTAATATTTCATTCCGACCAAAAACTTTATTTCTTAAAAGGATTTAATCCTTTACCTCTCAATGAAAAATTCGAGGAAGAATATACATTCTCGTGATTTGTATCCAAGAATCAATTAAAAATTGAAAAATTGGATTATGAGATTACGAAACATAATTTTTTTTTTTTTAATTAGATCAATACTTCTAATTGAATAAGTATGAGTAAAGGATCCATGGATAAAGATAGAAAGTGGCTTTCTAATCGTAACTAAATCTTTAATTTGGAATTTGTATTATGGAAATTGAAGCAAAATGGCTATTAAACAATGACTTTGGTTTACTAGAGACATCGACAAATTGTTTTAGCTCGGTAGAAACAAAATGCTTTTCCTAAGGATTCTCTCACATAGAAATAGAGAACGAAGTAACTAGAAAGGTTGTTATAATATAATCCCCCTCTTTTCTATAGGGATCGTCTAGAAAGCGGGTTGTTCTGAATACATTCAGACAGAAAAGCTGACATAGATGTTATGGGTGGAATTTTTTTTTTCGTTCATGTCTTAATATAGGAATTTATACATCTTCCATAAAGGAGCCGAATGAAACCAAAGTTTCACGTTCAGTTTTGAATTAGAGACGTTAAAAATGATGAATCAACGTCGACTATAACCCCTAGCCTTCCAAGCTAACGATGCGGGTTCGATTCCCGCTACCCGCTTTTACTTTATTTTTTTATTAAATTAATAAGAAATTAAGAAATAATAAAAAAATAGAATTAAATATTTTGAGATTTTTATTATTTTATAAAAAATTATAAAAAATTTTATGAATATAATTAATGTAATGCATCATTGACTTGAATACGGAATTCCC